GTCGTATGCTTGAAAGATAACCCAAAAAATCAAGGGAATGCTTGGATAATAGGTTTATATGAATTCTTCCTGGTTGAGACCATACATAAAAATGACATTGCCAAAAATTGACAAGATAATATTTCCACTTATTCATTAGAAGAGGAGTCTCTTTTGATGCCAGAATAGATTTTCCTCTATATCTAACATACTGCATAAAAGGATCCTTGAAGAACCATAAAGTGGCCGGAAAATCGTTAGCAAAGACTTCTTCAACAGGATATTTTATTTTTTCAGAAAAACATATTCGCTCAAAAAAGATACCAGAAGAGGTTAATCGTAAATGATTAGATTGGTTACGGAGAAAAAGTAAAATGGATTCGGATTCCCATACATAAGAATTATATAGGAGCAAGAATAATCTTGGATTACTTTTTGCAAAAATAGATTTTTTTGGCGTAATAAAAATATTCCAATTAGAATACTCGTGAAGAAAGAGCCGTAATAAATGCAAAGAAGAGGGATCTTTCACACAGTATCGAAGGTTTTGAACCAAGATTTCCAGATGAATGGGGTAGGGTATTAGTACATCTGATGCATAATTTAAATGTGGTAATTTGTCCTCGAAAAAAGGAAATATTGAATGAATTGATCGTAAATTATAAGATTTTACGATTTCCGTCTCCTTTAAGGAAGATACTAATCTTAGGGAAAACGGAATTTCTACAATGACTGCAAACCCCTCCGATATCATTTGAGAATACAAATTTTTGTTGTACCCCAAAAATCTATTTTGATTAGAATCATTAACGGAAATAAGAAAATTATTCTGTTGATACATTCGAGTAATTAAACGTTTTATAATTAGTAAACTAAATTTCTTGTCATAACCTACATTATTCAACAAAACGGATCTATTTAAACCACGATCATGAGCAAGTGCATAAATATACTCCCGAAAGATAAGTGGGTATAGGAAGTCATGTTGCTGAGATCTATCTAATTCTAAATATCCTTGAAATTCTTCCATTTAAAATTCGATTTGAATTGAACCAGAAAAGAAATAGGTAATTTATTGGGTTATCAAACGATACATAGTACGATACAGTCAAAACAAGGTATTTTATAGTAAGAAAAAACTAGATACCTCGGTCAAACTCATTAACGGACTCTCTAGCCCCTTATGTTCATTTATAGGATAACAAGATAGTTAGAAGTCCTTTATTTTTTCAATCCAATCGCTCTTTTGATTTTTGAAAAAAAAATCTCTTTATCAATATACTGCCTTCTTCTACACATTTATCTCTACCCCATAAAGGGGAATAGCTAATAGTTAGGACTCATAATAAATTTCTAATCCACTCATCAGAAAAGCCTTTCCCGCATTAAGCACTAATATATTTTTAACGTCTAATTAGATGGGGTAATCATTCAAAACTGAAGAACAGAAGCTCGTTACTTTTTATTTACCTATAATTGTAACCTTATAGTAAGGTTCTACCCATTTATTCACTCGACCCCCAAAAGATTCTTTTTCAAAAATTGTTAGACACCACGAATTTAAACAATTGAAATAAGATTTGGAACCTATTCAGTAAGAATGAAATATTCTCAGAATTATCCATTGCTACGACATGCTGCTTTTTCCATTCATTCCTTTCAGGATCAGTCGTGGTCTTACAAACTCTACCGATGGTATGGACGAATCTGTTGCTTCATACAAATGTGTAAAAGATGCTAGCCGCACTTAAAAGCCGAGTACTCTACCGTTGAGTTAGCAACCCCCAAAAACGAATTAGAATGTGTAGATACAATCAGAATCCTAATAAATAACGAAATTGAATGGCACAACGCAATCAAACCAAAAAAATGAAAAAAAAATTCTAATCCACTCTGAACATAATAAAAATGAACAAATCCGACGAAAATACAAAAAATTATCAGATAAAAGATAAAATAGGGATTAAAGTCAAAGATTTTCAAATATTTATAGACCACCTATTGTCTCTTATATTATCCATTAATTAATATATATCGAGTTTTATTTATTTAAATCTTAATCAAAAAAGACTTCTTGTATGACAGAAAATCCAAGAACCCATTATTTGAATGAAATAAAATCTATGGAACAGGGATAAATGGATCCATTTATCCACGATCGGATTATATTTATTTGATACACTGTTGTCAATATGAATAGTGAGAAAAGCATACAAAAGATAAAACAAATTCTAAATCGAACTAACAATTATGATTTCAATCAATTAAAATTAATCAAATTTAATAAAAAAACTAAGGACTTGTGTTGGATTGGCACTATATATAATATAGGTGGAAGACTAAATTAAGGAAGACGGGGGAGAAGTATAAAAAATGAGGTTTATTCAATAACTAAAATAAACCGGTTTGATCCTTTGTTTTTTTTTTGTTCATAGAGTTCCAACGAAAATAACCCCATTGACGGTAATGCAAATTTTTATGTCTATAGACCCAATTTCTTCTATATCATTTAGTATTTATTCACTTGATATTTTTCTATACTATTTTCTTTCGATTTAAAATTATTGGATCCATTATTATATCAACAAAATAGAAATCCATTTTTTGTCGTTATAAATAAACGACACTATTCTATAGTAACAATACTAAAAGTAACAATACAATACTAAACGGAAGTATGATATGAATAGAACAAAAGAGGAACTAGCAAAGAAAAGGTTATACAAAGCTATATACAAGTCACCCACACCTTCTTTATTTATATTTTATTTCATTAATTGAATTTTGTTTATTGATTAAGGCGAAGTTCCGTAAAAACCCCTGCCTTTTTTAAAATATCATGAACAGTTCCTGTAGGTTGAGCGCCTTTTTCAAGGAAATCTAGAATAGCAGGAACATTTAAATAGATTTGATTCTTTATCGGATCATAAAAACCCACTTTCCGAAGATCTCTTCCCTCTCGTCGGGATCGAACATCAATTGCAACAATTCGATAAATGGCTCATTGGGATAGATGAATAATACCCCCCCTAGAAACGTATAAGAAGTTTTCCCCTCGTACGGCTCGAGAAAATTCGAAATTATGTCTATGTATCTAATTACAATATCAAATATATCCATAAAATCATCAAATTAATTAGACTATAGATTTAAGTACTTTTTTTTTGTTATTCTTATCCAATCAAAAATAAAATTAGTCGTATTTGCACCCTCATAACTCAAGTTGGATAACTCTGAAATAATTCAAAAGAGAACCCTTTTAGATATTTCATTTATTGAGTGGTCTCTAACCCTTTTATTGTCTGTCTCCTTTAGAATCTATTTCGATTCTTCAGTTATTAAGACAATTGAAAAAGGTATTTACTTGTTCCAGGATCTTTACCTTAAATCATTGGGTTTAGACATTACTTCGGTGATCTTTAAATCCTTTCAAAACGGCAGCAACATATCATTTTTTGTGATTTCTTTCTGTCAAAGAATCATACGAATGGTTGATTCCTGCGTAATACACCTTCCTTTTGAATTGGAAATTTTTCGAATAGGACCTTTTAGGTTTATGTATCGAAAATATACTTACGAAGTTGTTCCAATTTATTGATTGATACTAACCCTAGATTCTTGCCCCTGAAAAAAAAAATCTTTCTACCCGAGCTCCATCCTGTACTATATTACATCACCCCCCCCCAAAAAAAAAAGAGGGTTACAGCGTAACAGAACAAATGATGTCGAGCCAAGAGCACTTTCATTCCTATATAATATATAAAAAAATGGTGGATGTAAGACTCCACAGCGGATCATGTCCTTCAAGTCGCACGTTGCTTTCTACCACATCGTTTTAAACGAAGTTTTACCATAACATTCCTTTGGTTTGGAACCCATATGTAATTGATTCAATTATGGAATCATGAATAATCATTGGTTCGGTCGGTACATAGCAATCTATTTAACCCTATTTAATTAGATTAATAGAATTTAATATTTAGAATTAAATAGTGGAAATTCTATAAAATAGAAATTTTATTTTCTAAACTTTTTCTATTTTTTATTTATATCATTCGATATTTAAAATTTTAAAATATCGAATATTTTTTTGTAAAACTATAATTAGTTAACTAATTATAACTAATATAACACGAATAAACAAGTTATTTTGAATCTGTATCTTCAAGTAACGTAATAGTGATAGGATAAATTCAACAATTTCACACGTCTTCAAGTACCAAGAACTCATAAGAGTTCGTTACAAAGATTTAATTGATTGAAAAATTCCCTATCCGATACAATTATTTGTATTTTGCATAACATATAGTTTTTCAGCAAGGACTTTTCATTTTTTATCATCAGTAAGAGAGAGATAAATCCATATTATATTGGATTAAACCATCTGTGAGTAAAAAAAGATAGATAAAAAAACACTGATGTAAGGGAAGATTGAAAATTTATGTTGTTATTTTTTACGATTTATACTGTAAAATTTGTCAAACAGGTACTATTTAACTTAACGAATCGCAAATTTATTTAATTTCCTATTTCATATGCGTGTTATTTGAACTCGATGAAATTTATGAAAAAGATACGATTCCGAAGATTATTAAAAAAATAAATACTAATCACATTCTATACCAATATTCTATTCTTAATAGAATAGACTGTTCGCAAAGGCAATTTTTATTAATATATTAATATATATTTAATCATATTATGATATATATTTTTAATATATATTAAAAATTAATAATTAATATAATGTGATTATTATATTAATAATAATCATAGACGGGGTATGATCTGGGACGGAAGGATTCGAACCTCCGAATAGCGGGACCAAAACCCGTTGCCTTACCACTTGGCCACGCCCCATTTTTTCTATTAGACACTAATAAACACTAATATTGGTACGGGTTATTCGTCAACTCCAGTCTAAATATCTATTATTTAGAAAATGGATTACTAAAATTTTTATACACGTAGACATAGAATTTAACTGAATTTATTGATCATTACATATAATTCAATTAAGATATTGTACGAAAGTATGATTTATTCTATTCTCTTTTGATTTGAGATATAGAAGGATTTTTGATTGGGTGAGTTCAAATCAAAGAAAGTTTTTTGGTCTATCTTATTTTCTTTTTATTCATTTTTTTCTTCTATCAATAATAACATATTTATAATAATAAAAAACTCAATTTATTAATAACTCAATCAAAATAAATACAATTATCCCCAAAATAAAATGTTTGTTATGCTTAATATATTTAGTTTAATCTATATCTACCTTAATTCTGCTCTTTTTTCCAGTAATTTTTTCGTCGCCAAATTGCCTGAAGCCTACGCTTTTTTGAATCCAATTGTAGATATTATGCCAGTAATACCTCTGTTCTTTTTTCTCTTAGCCTTTGTTTGGCAAGCTGCTGTAAGTTTTCGATGATATTTTTAATAAAGTTCCAGATAAATTCATGATTTATTTGAAAAAAAAATGCATAGAATTGATAAGATCAGATAAGTCTTACACTCTCAATTCAAATATTGAAAGTATTGTACACCCGCGACAAATCCGGATCACCCCACTGCATTTCTTGGTGTCAAAATAAAAAAGTAGGGTATGCGGTATAAAAGTGGAGAATCTATTCTCTTTTTTCCTAAAAAAAATCTTGGAGATTGTGTAATGCTTACTCTCAAACTATTTGTTTACACGGTAGTGATATTCTTTGTTTCTCTCTTTATCTTCGGATTCCTGTCTAATGATCCAGGACGTAATCCTGGACGTGAAGAATAAAGGGTAGGGTTTTTGTTTTCTTTGTTTGATTTTAAACTGTTATTTAGTAAGATTTTTTATATTCCACATCTTTAAACTTCTTTAAGTATTCATTTTTAACTATTTAACTATCTAATTAAATAAAAAATGAGCTCTCGATAAATTCGAAATAAAATACCAAGTCATTAACAAAAACGGAAAGAGAGGGATTCGAACCCTCGGTACGAAAAACTCGTACAACGGATTAGCAATCCGACGCTTTAGTCCACTCAGCCATCTCTCCTCCCAATTGAAAAAGGATAATACTATGTTACATTATAAAAAATAAGGCTTGAAAACGCCCGTCATAGTATAGACTTTTTTTTTATTTCGTGATTTGGGGCTTTTTAGTTTCACGGCCCGGCTAAGTACTTACCAGGCCGGGCCCGCCCTTTTGTTCCAACGAATCATAAATAAAACGATTTTTTAATTTTGAAAAAAAAAATAAAAACACTTGCTTGCTATTGCGATTAAAAAAAAAAAGAAATTAAATTTCTATGATATAGAATCAAATGATATCGAATCAAAGTGCCGTTTCTTTCTTAGTTAGTCCTTTTATTCCAGTTTTAATAAAAAATAAGGGAACTGTCGTTTCTTGACACAATCCATTTTTGTGTTATGGCTTAAGTTCGAGACGTATAGGTCAAAAACCTCGGGCAAAAAAACACTTGGTATTTTGTTATTTAAATTAAATAAATCCTCTTTCCCTAATCTCATTAGGTCCTCTGATACAACACGTAAACGCTCTTGTTTTCATGATTTTTTTTTTATCTTTTATGTTACTTTTGATTAGGGTCGACAAAAGGTCCATTTATATACAATAATCGGATTGTAGCGGGTATAGTTTAGTGGTAAAAGTGTGATTCGTTCTATAACCCCCTATATAGTTAAAGGGTCTTTCGGTTTGATTAATATTCATATATTCATTCCGAACAAAAACTTTAGTTCTTAAAAGGCTTGAATCCTTTACCTCTCAATGAAAAATTCGAGGAAGAATATACATTCTCGTGATTTGTATCCAAGAATCTATTTTAAATAGAAAAATTGGATTATGAGATTACGAAACATAATTTTTTTTTATTGGATCAATACTTCCAATTGAATAAGTATGAGTAAAGGACCCATGGATAAAGATAAAAAGTATATTTCTAATCGTAACTAAATCTTCAATTTTCCATTTATATAATTGAAAATTTATATAGGGGAAATTGAAGCAAAACAGCTATTAAACAATGTCTTTGGTTTACTAAAGACATCGAAAAATTGTTTTAGCTCGGTGGAAACAAAACGCTTTTCCTAAGGATTATTTCAAATAGAAGTAGAGAACGAAGTAACTAGAAAGATTGTTAGAATATAACCCTCTTCTTTTTCTTTTCTATAGGGATCGTCTAGAAAGCGGGTTGTTCTGAATATATTCAGACAGCAAAGCTGACATAGACGTTATGGGTCGGATTCTTTTATTTCGTTCATGTCTGAATCTGGGAATTTATCCATCTTCCATAAAGGAGCCGAATGAAACCAAAGTTTCACGTTCAGTTTTGAATTAGAGACGTTAAAAACGATGAATCAACGTCGACTATAACCCCTAGCCTTCCAAGCTAACGATGCGGGTTCGATTCCCGCTACCCGCTTTTACTTTAATCGTTAGAATCTTTAATATTCTAAAATTCGAAAAATTACATTTTTATTTTATTTAATAATAAAATTGAATGAATCGAATTAAT